AGGGGGTACTGCAGAACATGTCCGAGCCCCTTCTAATGGAAAAATAAGATTTCATGAGGATTTGGTTCATCCGACACGTACACGTCATGGGCATCCCGCTTTTCTATGTTCTATAGATTTGTATGTAACTATTGAGAGTGAAGATATTCTACATAATGTGAATATTCCCCCCAAAAGTTTTCTTTTAGTTCAAAACGATCAATATGTAGAATCCGAACAAGTGATTGCGGAGATTCGCGGAGGAACATCTACTTTGAATTTGAAAGAGAAGGTTCGCAAACATATTTATTCTGATTCAGATGGAGAAATGCACTGGAGTACTGATGTGTATCATGCACCTGAATTTACATATGGGAATGTTCATTTATTATCAAAAACAAGTCATTTATGGATATTATTAGGGGAGCCGTGCCGTTCCAGTCTAGTCTCCCTTTCGATCCACAGGGATCAGGATCAAAAGAGTGCGCATTCCCTTTCTGTCAAGCGAAGATCTATTTCCAACCTCTCAGAAACTAATGATCGGGCGATACAAAAAATCTTTAGTGCGCATTTTTCTGGTCAAAAAGAAGATAGGATTGCTGATTATTCAGACCTCAATCGAATCATATGTACTGATCATTCTAATCTCGTATATCCGGCTATTCTACCTATTCTAGCCGAGAATTCGGATTTTTTGTCAAATTTATTATCAAAGAGGCGAAGAAATCAATTCATCATTCCACTCCAATCGATTCAAGAACGCAAGAAGGAATTAATGCCCTGTTCAGGTATCTCGATGAAAATCCCCACAAATGGTATTTTCTGTGGAAATAGTATTATTGCTTATTTCGACGATCCTCGGTACAGAAGAATGAGTTCGGGCAGTACTAAATATGGGACTCTAGAAATGCATTCAATCGTGAAAAAAGAGGATTTGATTCAGTATCGAGGAGTGAGGGAATTTCGACCAAAACACCAAAAGAAAGTAGATCGATTTTTTTTCATTCCCGAAGAAGTGCATATCTTACCCGGATCTTCTTCCATTTCCATAATGGTACGGAACAATAGTATCATTGGGGTAGATACACAAATCACCTTAAATATAAGAAGCCGAGTAGGCGGGTTGGTCAGGGTGGAGAAAAAAAAAAAAAGAATTGAACTGAAAATCTTTTCTGGAGATATATATTTCCCTGGAAGAGCAGATAAGATATCCCGACATAGCGGCGTTTTGATACCACCAGGAACAAGAAAAACAAATGACAAGGAATCCAAAAAAGTGAAAAATTGGATCTATGTCCAACGGATTACGCCGAGCAAGAAAAAGTTTTTTGTCTTGGTTCGACCTGTCGTCACATATGAAATAATGGACGGTATAACTTTGGCCACACTTTTCCCCCCCGATCTATTGCAGGAAAGAGATAATGTGCAACTTCGAGTTGTCAATTATATCCTTTATGGAAATGGCAAACCAATTCGAGGAATTTCTGACACAAGTATTCAATTAGTTCGGACGTGTTTAGTTTTGAATTGGAACCAAGACAAAAAAAGTTCTTCTAGTGAAGCAGCCCGCGCTTCCGTTGTTGAACTAAGGACAAACGATTTGATTCGTCATTTCCTAAGAATCGACTTCGTAAAATCCCCCATTTCGTATATCGGAAAAAGGAATGATCCTTGGGGTTTAGGATTGCTCGCTGATAATGGATTAGATTGGACCAATATCAATCCCTATTCCAAGGCAAGAATTCAACAAACCCTTAACCAAAATCAAGGAACTATTCATACATTTTTGAATAGAAATAAGGGATGTCAGTCGTTGAGCATTTTGTCATCATCCAATTGTTCTCGAATGGACCCAGTCAACGGTGCAAAATATCACAACGTCATACAAGAATCAATTCAAGAGGATCCTCTAATTCCAATTAGGAATTCATTGGGTCCTTTAGGAACATCCCTTCCAATTGCGAATTTTTATTCATTTGATCGGTTACTAACTCATAATCAGATCTTAGTAACTAACTATTTGCAACTTGACAATTTAAAACAGCCCTTTCAAGTATTAAAATTGAAATATTATTTAATTGCGGAAAATGGGAAAATTTATAATCCAAATCCACGCAGTAAGATTCTTTTGAATCCATTGAATTTGAATTGGTATTTTCTCCACCACAATTATTGTGCAGAGACATCTAAAATAATGAGTCTTGGACAGTTTATTTGTGAAAATGTCTGTATAGCCAAAAAAAGACCCCCCCTCAAATCGGGTCAAGTTATCCTTGTTCAAGTTGATTCTGTAGTAATACGATCAGCTAAGCCTTATTTAGCCACCCCGGGAGCAACTGTTCGTGGCCTTTATGGAGAAACTTTTTACGAAGGAGATACCTTAGTTACATTTCACTATGAAAAATCGAGATCCGGTGATATAACACAAGGTCTTCCAAAAGTAGAACAGGTATTAGAAGTGCGTTCCGTTGATTCAATATCGCTGAATCTAGAAAGGAGGGTTGAGGGTTGGAACAAATGT